ACTTATACTGCTGCTAATGATCCTGATGAGAAACCCCACGTAGTGGCTTTGATACGCTATTCGCAACAATCGGATTTTGATCGAAACATAATAAAAGGCTCCATGCGTACCCAAAGACGTAAAACAATTATTTGGCAGCTGTTTCAACCAAATGCGCACTCCCCGCTTTTTTTGGACAGAGTAGACAAATTCCTCTTTTTTTTTTTTGATATTTTTGAGCCGATGAAACTAATATCTCGAAATTGGATATGGAAAAACAAAGAATCACAAATTTCTGATTATGCAGAAAAAAAGATTGAGAAAAAAGACGAAGACAAAAGAGAAAAAGGCGAGGAAATGCGGATGGAAATAGCAGAAGCTTGGGATAACCATAGCATTCTTTTTCCTGCGCAAGCAATAAGGGGCTTCCTGTTAATAACCCACTCGGCGCTTAGAAAATATATTATATTACCTTCATTGATAATAGCTAAAAACATTGCTCGTATGTTATTATTTCAATCTCCTGAGTGGTCCGAGGATTTACAGGGTTGGAATCAAGAAATCCATGTTAAATGCACTTATAATGGCGTTCAATTATCCGAAACAGAATTTCCACAAGACTGGTTAACAGACGGTATTCAGATCAAGATCCTATTTCCTTTTTGCCTGAAACCTTGGCACAGATTTAAACTACAACCTTCTCATAAGGATCCAACGAAAAAAAAGAAAAATGATTTTTGCTTTTTAACGGTTTGGGGACTGGAAACTGACCTACCTTTCGGTTCTCCTCGAAAACGGCGTTCGTTTTTTGCTCCTATTTTTAAAGAACTAAACAAAAAAATTCAAAAATTAATTATAATTTTAAAAGAAAGAAGAAAATTGTTTCGAAAAGTCTCAAAAGAAACAAAAAAATGGATCACTCAAAACATTCCAGTTCTAAAGGAAATAATAAAAGAACTTTCAAAAAGAAATCCAATCCCATTTTGGGGGTTGAGAGAAATATATGAATTGGGCGAAACTAAAAAAGATTCGATAATCAGTAATAAGATGATTCACGAATCATCCCTTCAAATTCAATCTATAGAGTGGACAAATTATTCATTAACAGAAAAAAAAATAAAGGATCTGACTAAGAGAACAAACACAATCAAAAATCAAATAGAAAAAATTATAAAAGACAAGAACGAATTTCTAACTCAAGAAACAAATAGTAGTTCTAACAAAATAAGTTATCAGGATAAAATATTAGAATTCAAAAAATTTTGGCAAATATTAAAAAGAAGAAATATTCGATTAATCCGTAAATTCTATTTTTTTATAAAATTTTTCAGTGAAAAGATATACATAGATATTTTTCTATATATCATTAATAGAAAAAGAACCGATATACAACTTTTTCTTGAATCAACAAAAATTTTTCTTGAATCAACAAAAAAAATGATTGAGAAATTCATTTCCAATAACGAATCAAATCAAGAAAGAATTAATAAAACAAATAAAACTACAATTCATTTTATTTCAACTATAAAAAACTCACTTTCTAATATTCGAAATAAAAATGCAAAAACTTTTTTTGACTTCTCCGCCCTCTCACAAGCATATGTATTTTACAAATTATCACAAACCCAAGTTAGTAGTTTTTATAAATTCAAACCTATCCTTGAATATCACGGAACATCTCTTTTTCTTAAAAATGAAATAAAAGATTATTTTGAAGAACAAGGAATATCTCATTCCAGATTAAGAGATTATTATGGGTTAAGACAGAAAATCTTTTGGCATTCTGGAATGAAGGAATGGAAAAACTGGTTAAGGAGTCATTATCAATATGATTTAGTTAAAAGGAAATGGCTTAGATTAGTACCAGGACATTGGCGAAATAGAGTCAATCAACACTATATGGCTCAAAATAAAGATTTAACAAAATGGGATTCAGATAAAAAAGAAATATTAATTCATTACGAAAAAAAAAAGAATTTTCAAGCGAATTCATTACTTAATCAAGAATCTAAACAGAATCAAGAACAACAAAAAGATAAAAAATCGAATTTTAAAAAACACTATGGATATGATTTTTTATCATATAAATCGATTAATTATCAAGATAAGGGGTACCCATATACTTATGGATCATCATTACAAGTAAATAAGAGGGAAGAGATTTCTTATAATTACAACATCGATAAACGAAAATTTTTTGATACACTGGGGGATATCCCTATCCATAATTATCTAGGAGACGACGATATTCTAGATGTTGCGGGGAAATTTTCGCATAGAAAATTTGTTAATTGGAGAATTCTTCATTTTTGTCTTAGAAATAAGGCCGATATTGAGTCCTGGGCCCATACCAGTACCGAGAGGAACAAAACTATTAAGACTGTGGTTAATAATTATCAACTAATTCATAAAATTAATAAGAGGGACCCTTTCACGATTTATCAAGATCAAGAAAGCAAGCCATCCAATAAAAAAAGAAGCCTTTTTGATTGGATGGGAATGAATGAAGAAATACTAAGTCGTCCTATATCGAATCTGGAACTTTGGTTCTTCCCAGAATTTGGACTACTATATAATGCATATAAGGTTAACCCATGGATCATACCAATAAAACTACTTCTTTTAAATTTTAATGGAAAAAATGGAAGCATTAATAAAAATATTATTGAAAATAAAAAAACGGATGCACAAAAACAAGGAAATTTTAGATCGGTTCTCTCAAACCAAGAAAAAAGCGTTGAAAAAGATTATGGTAAATCAGACAGAAAAAAACGTAGAAAGAAAAAGAAGAGCAACGCGGAAGCAGAGCTTGATTTCTTCCTACAAAGGTATTTGCGGTTTCAATTCAGATGGGAGAATACTGTAAATGAACAAATAATCGATAATATCAAAGTATATTGTCTCTTGCTTAGACTGATAAATCCAAACGAAATTCTTATATCCTCTATTCACAAGGGAGAAGTGGATCTGAATATGTTACTGGCTCAGAAGGATGTAAATCGTAGCGAATTAATGAAAAAAGGAATAGTTATTATCGAACCAATTCGCCTGGCTGTAAAAAATGATGGGCAATTTATTCTATATCAAACTATAAGTATTTCATTGGTTCATAAAAATAAACACCAAATTAATCAAAAATACCAAGAAAAAAACTATATTGATAAAAAGAATTTTAATGAATCGATTGCAAGACATCAAAAAATGACTGAAAATAAAGACAAAAATCATTATGATTTGTTTGTTCCTGAAACTATTTTATCCCCTAACCGCCGGAGAGAATTGCGAATTCGAATTTCTTTCAATTCAAGGGATAAAGATGGTATGCATAGAAATCCAATCTATTTAAATAATATAAAAAACTGTGGTCAAGTTTGGAATAAAAACAAACATCTTGATAGTGAGAAAAAAAAACTAATTAAATTAAAGTTCTTTCTTTGGCCCAATTATCGATTAGAAGATTTAGCTTGTATGAATCGCTATTGGTTTAATACTAATAATGGCAGTCGTTTCAGTATGGTAAGGATACGTATGTATCCGCGTTTGAAAATTCGTTAATAGTACATTTTCCCATCTATTATGTATGTACCGTATTGGGTATATGAAAACAAATAGATGGGCACAAGGATTGTCTTACATTCCATTCTGCTACATGATATTAATTGAATCACATACATATCAATTAGATAGACAAATGAATTAACAAAATCCTCTTATTTGAACTCTAAAATTTTCTCTTTTGTAGAAATATCTTACTCTTTTCTATCCCTATACGAATCAAATTGAAAACCGGATTGATTAATTTTATTTGAAAAAATTATAAAGTTCATAACGAGCTTAAAATCATTGTCCATATCAAAATGACTGGTATTATTATTACTGATCAGTAAAATTCCTATTCAAAATTATTACTGATCAGTAAAATTCACATTCAAAAAAAAAGGGGGTTTTGTTTTATGGTAAAAAATTCATTCATCTCAGTTATTTTTCAAGAAAAAAAAGAAGAAAACAAGGGGTCCGTTGAATTTCAAATAGTCAGTTTCACCAATAAAATACGAAGACTTACTTCACATTTGGAATTGCACAAAAAAGACTATTCATCTCAGAGAGGTCTACGTAAAATTCTAGGAAAACGTCAACGGCTGCTGTCTTATTTATCAAAGAAAAATAAAATACGTTATAAAGAATTAATTAGGGAGTTGGATATTCGGGAATCAAAAAATCGTTAATTTGAAAAATTTGAATTAGTCGATTTATTAGATTTTTTATTTTGATGTACTTCTTTTCGTTTTCAACAATTCATGTAAGAATGAATCGAGGAAAAACTTATGAATCTATCAGCTACAGAAAAAGACCTTATGATAGTCAATATGGGACCTCACCACCCATCAATGCACGGTGTTCTTCGTCTCATCGTTACTCTAGATGGTGAAGATGTTGTTGACTGTGAACCAATATTAGGTTATTTACACAGAGGCATGGAAAAAATTGCGGAAAACCGAACAATTATACAATATTTGCCTTATGTAACACGTTGGGATTATTTAGCCACTATGTTCACGGAAGCAATAACCGTAAATGGACCAGAAAAATTGGGCAATATTCAAGTCCCTAAAAGAGCCAGCTATATCAGAGTAATTATGTTGGAGTTGAGTCGTATAGCTTCTCATCTATTATGGCTTGGACCTTTTATGGCCGATATTGGTGCACAGACCCCCTTTTTCTATATTTTCCGAGAAAGAGAATTAGTCTACGATCTATTCGAAGCTGCCACTGGTATGAGAATGATGCATAATTATTTTCGTATCGGAGGAGTAGCGGCCGATCTACCTTATGGCTGGATAGATAAATGTTTGGATTTCTGCGATTATTTTTTAACAGGAATTGTTGAATATCAAAAACTTATTACGCGAAATCCTATTTTTTTAGAACGAGTTGAAGGGGTAGGCGTTATTGGTGGAGAAGAAGGAATAAATTGGGGTTTATCCGGCCCAATGCTACGAGCATCTGGAATCAAATGGGATCTTCGTAAAGTTGATCATTATGAGTGTTACGACGAATTTGATTGGGAAATCCAGTGGCAAAAAGAAGGCGATTCATTAGCTCGTTATTTAGTCCGAATCAGGGAAATGACGGAATCCATAAAAATAATTCAACAGGCCCTGGAAGGAATTCCGGGGGGTCCCTATGAGAATTTAGAAATCCGATGCTTTGATCGAGAAAGGGATCCCGAATGGAATGATTTTGACTATCGATTCATTAGTAAAAAACCTTCTCCCACATTTGAATTACCGAGACAAGAACTTTATGTGAGAATGGAAGCCCCAAAGGGAGAATTAGGAATTTTTCTGATAGGGGATCAAAGTGTTTTTCCTTGGAGATGGAAAATTCGCCCGCCGGGTTTTATCAATTTGCAAATTCTTCCTCAGTTAGTTAAAAGAATGAAATTGGCTGATATTATGACGATACTAGGTAGCATAGATATCATTATGGGAGAAGTTGATCGTTGAAATGATTTTTTATACAACAGAAGTTGAAGATATCAATTCCTTTTACACATTGGAATCTTTAAAAGAGGTCTATGGGATCATATGGATGTTTGTCCCTATTTTGACTCTTGTATTGGGAATCACAATAGGTGTACTAGTAATTGTATGGTTAGAAAGAGAAATATCGGCAGGAATACAACAACGTATTGGGCCGGAATACGCCGGCCCTTTGGGAATTCTTCAAGCTCTAGCAGATGGAACAAAACTGCTTTTCAAAGAGAATATTCTTCCCTCTAGAGGAAATACTCGTTTATTCAGTATTGGACCGTCTATAGCAGTCATATCCTTTTTACTAAGTTTTTCAGTAATTCCTTTTAGTTCTCGCCTTATTTTAGCCGATCTCAATATCGGTATTTTTTTATGGATTGCCATTTCAAGCATTGCTCCCGTTGGACTTCTTATGTCAGGATACGGATCAAATAATAAATATTCCTTTTTAGGTGGTTTGCGAGCTGCTGCTCAATCGATTAGTTATGAAATACCATTAACTCTATGTGTTTTATCAATATCTCTACGTGTGATTCGTTGAAATAGAAACTTTTCTTTTCCCTATTCCTTTCGTTCTAGAAAATAAGCTGAATGGATTGAATAGATATCTCCGTTTTTTATTATCTTTCAGGTTGATAAACTAAATTAGATAGTTATATATGAGTGAAAGAAAGCAGCTTATAAATTCGCAGTAAATTAAACAAAAAAATTGAATCTCATTTCCTATGTACAAGAGTTAAGTGGACGAAAACATAAGCGGAACCCCAAGACTGGTTGGTTAATTAGTCAATCTAGCTTGAAGCGGGTTCAAAAGAAAAGAGCAACCGTAGAGAGTTTTGGCTATCTTTTGTATGGATTCCTATACATGTATTGCCAAACCAAACGGAGGATTGAACAAAAAAAAATGAGTGGATGGTTAGGAACACCAAAATACACAAAGGATTAGTAATGGAGATTATGTAAATTATATAAAACGATACTTCTGGATAACATAACAAGAATACTAATTGGGGCTTTAAATTAGTAGAAATGAGTAGGCAGTACTTCCCACGATTCCGGTCCAGAGTATGCTCCTATCCACCGATTAAAGTAATGACTATCAGGAACGAAATAATCCTTTACTATTTTTTAGTTTAAGCCCCCATTCGTAGTTTTCTGAGATCAGAAAGAAGAATAGGAACGAAAAAGAAACAATTAAAGAATAAAATAAAAAGAAAAAAAAAAAGAAATCTTTTTTTTTTCTTTCTTTCATATATATATATCATATAGATATAATTCGTGTCATGATTTATGAACTAATGTAATGTCTATTTAATTTTTTTCGTAATCGAAAACAATGGGTTGAAATATCTATTGATATTTCTACAAGAAGTATTGTATTGAAGGTTTAAGTTATTACTAAACAAATAAAAATTGAAATTAGTAACGGGCGAGATCGATTCAGAAGCACTTTTTTTTTTATTTTTTTTTATTCTTCATAATATAGCAGACAGAATTTCATTGGTATAATTTTGGACCTTCCAATCCATTTTTTCTCTATCTATTCTACAACCATACCAAGAGAACTAATACGGATTCGGTCCTTAAATTTATTTGTGACCTACGAGGAGCCGTATGAGGCGAAAACCTCATGTACGGTTTTGGACTAGCGATGGAAACAGGGATGTTATCATCGACTATAATTATCTAACAGTTCAAGTACAGTTGATATAGTTGAGGCGCAATCAAAATATGGGTTTTGGGGATGGAATTTGTGGCGTCAGCCACTAGGGTTTATCGTTTTTCTAATTTCTTCTCTAGCAGAATGTGAGAGATTACCTTTTGATTTACCAGAAGCCGAGGAAGAATTAGTAGCAGGGTATCAAACCGAATATTCGGGTATCAAATTTGGTTTATTTTACGTTGCTTCCTATCTAAATTTATTACTCTCTTCGTTATTTGTAACAGTTCTTTACTTGGGGGGGTGGAATATTTCCATTCCGTACCTATTTGTCCCCGAGCTATTTGAAATAAATAAAATGAATGGAATCTTTGGAACGACAATTGGTATCTTTATTACATTAGCTAAAACTTATTTGTTTTTGTTTATTTCTATCGCAACAAGATGGACTTTACCTAGGTTAAGAATGGACCAATTATTAAATCTTGGATGGAAATTTCTTTTACCCATTTCTCTCGGTAATCTATTATTAACAACTTCTTTCCAACTTCTTTCACTGTAAAGAAAAAAAGAATACGAGATTCATGACTTGATTCAAACAAGAGAAAGAAACAAACATAAAATTATTCATAGATATTCACGATATGTTCCCTACGGTAACTGGATTTATGAATTATGCCCATCAAACAGTTCGAGCAGCAAGGTACATTGGTCAAGGTTTCATGATTACCTTATCCCACGCAAATCGTTTACCCGTAACTATTCAATACCCTTATGAAAAATTAATCACATCAGAGCGTTTCCGCGGGCGAATCCATTTTGAATTTGATAAATGCATTGCTTGTGAAGTATGCGTTCGTGTATGCCCTATAGATCTACCTGTTGTTGATTGGAAATTTGAAACGGATATTCGAAAAAAACAATTGCTTAATTACAGTATTGATTTCGGAATTTGTATATTTTGTGGTAACTGCGTTGAGTATTGTCCAACAAATTGTTTATCAATGACTGAAGAATATGAACTTTCTACTTACGACCGTCACGAATTGAATTATAATCAAATTGCTTTGGGACGTTTACCAATGTCAGTAATTGACGATTATACAATTCGAACAATTTTGAATTCGCCTCAAAGACAAACTGAGTAAGTAAGCCTCCTATTCTATTATTTTCTATTATTCTATTAAAGTAAAGATAAAGTAAAGAGCAATTTCCAATTCTTTTTTTTAAGGTTCCGTGTTGGTTTAAGGTAAAAGAATGTTTGGTTTGAATTAAAAGAATGAGGCCTTTCTCTTTCTTTGGTCAATAAATAAAAATTCAATTCCAAATTAACTGGTTGATAAGAATTTCGAATTCATTTTTATTGAAAATCTATTAATATCTTCGTAATTATTTCGTTTATTGAAAATCTATTAATATATTCGTAATTATTTCGAAATAGATAGTTTCAAAAAACAAAATACTCTTTCTAAGCGAACAAAAAAAAGAATCAAAAACGAAAGGGGTACTTAGATTAATTCACACCTAATAGATCCTAATAGATTAGGATTTTATTCAATTAGGAGCGTATCATAAAAAAATTCCTGGTCGGGTCAATAAGATCATGAAAAGTATTTCGATTTATTTATCTCTTATTTTACATAGAATGGATTTGTTTGGACCAATACACGATTTTCTTTTAGTTTTTCTGGGATCGGGTCTTATATTAGGGAGCCTGGGAGTGGTATTACTTAGGAATCCAATTTATTCTGCCTTTTCGTTGGGATTGGTTCTTGTTTGTATATCCTTATTCTATATTCTTTCAAATTCTCATTTTGTAGCTGCTGCCCAACTCCTTATTTATGTGGGAGCCATAAATGTTTTAATCCTATTTGCTGTGATGTTCATGAATGGTTCAGAATATTATAAAGATTTTAATCTGTGGACCATTGGAAATGGCCTTACTTCGTTGGTTTGTACAAGTATTCTTGTTTCGCTAATTACTACTATATTAGATACATCATGGTATGCGATTATTTGGACTACAAGATCAAACCAAATTATAGAACAAGATTTGATAAGTAATAGTCAACAAATTGGAATTCATTTAGCAACAGATTTTTTTCTGCCATTTGAATTCATTTCAATAATTCTTTTAGTTGCTTTGATAGGTGCAATTGCTGTGGCTCGTCAGTAAGAAATCTTTCTAACTAGGAATAGCAAACAATCCAAATTAAGCTTTTTTCTGTCTTATCGCATTTATTTTCCTTGAATTCTATTTGAATCTTGTTCGTGTATAAAATAGAAAATAGAAATTTCTTTCTTCGATATATTCCAATATATTCTTTTTGTTCTATTCTAGTCAATCAAATCCGTTGAATTATTGTTCATATTAAAATGAATCCAAATTGATAAGGAGTTGGTCAATGATGCTCGAACATATACTTATTTTGGGTGCCTATTTATTTTCTATCGGTATTTATGGATTGATCACGAGTCGAAATATGGTTAGGGCCCTTATGTGTCTTGAACTTATACTGAATGCGGTTAATATAAATTTTGTAACATTTTCTGATTTTTTTGATAGTCGGCAATTAAAAGGAAATATTTTCTCAATTTTTGTTATAGCTATTGCAGCCGCTGAAGCAGCTATTGGATTAGCTATTGTTTCCTCAATTTATCGTAACAGAAAGTCAACGCGTATCAATCAATCAACTTTGTTGAATAAGTAATATTAAGAATATTGAATTCTAAGATTCAACAATTTGAATTAGCATATCCAATATAATATGTTGGAATCTACATCATGTTTTCGAAAACGTAAGAAATCAAAGTATCTTGGTCCTTTCTTATGAGTTGATCCCGAAGGAAGTTGATTAGAAAATTTCTGGTAAATCGTTGATTCATCTGGTCTTTAACTATAATGATTTATTTACAAGTTTACTAGATTGAAATTTTATGATGTTCAAAAAATTATAGATTCCATGTCACATTCAGTAAAAATTTATGATACATGTATAGGGTGTACTCAATGTGTCCGAGCCTGCCCCACCGATGTGTTAGAAATGATACCGTGGGATGGATGTAAAGCTAAACAAATTGCTTCCGCTCCAAGAACAGAAGACTGTGTTGGTTGTAAGAGATGTGAATCTGCTTGTCCAACAGATTTCTTGAGCGTTCGAGTTTATTTATGGCATGAAACAACTCGAAGTATGGGTCTAGCTTATTGATACGTTCCAGAAAACCCCACTTGAATCCATTTTGAATCCATTTGATTTTTTTTACTGAAAAAACCCGTGCTCAAAAAAAATCTTTTTTAAGCACGGGTTTTTCTGTTCCAAGTGTATCTTGTTTTTACCACGAATTATTTTCCTTGGTTAACAATAATTGTAGTTTTACCAGTATTTGCAGGTTCTTTAATTTTCTTTCTTCCTCATAGAGGAAATAAGCTAATTAAGTGGTATACAATGTGTATATGCATATTCGAACTTCTTCTAACAACCTATGCATTTTGTTATCAGTTCCGATTGGACGATCCATTAATCCAGCTGGCGGAAGATTATAAATGGATAAATTTTTTTGATTTTTACTGGAGATTGGGAATAGATGGACTTTCTATAGGACCCATTTTACTGACAGGATTTATCACCACTTTAGCTACTTTGGCGGCTTGGCCAGTTACTCGAGATTCGCGATTATTCCATTTCCTGATGCTAGCAATGTACAGTGGTCAAATAGGATCATTTTCTTCTCGAGACCTTTTACTTTTTTTCATCATGTGGGAGTTGGAATTAATTCCCGTTTATCTACTTCTATCCATGTGGGGGGGAAAGAAACGTCTGTACTCGGCTACAAAATTTATTTTGTACACTGCAGGGGGTTCCATTTTTTTATTAATAGGAGTTTTGGGTATCGGTTTATACGGTTCTAATGAACCAACATTAAATTTTGAAACATTAGCTAATCAATCGTATCCTGTCGCACTGGAAATCCTATTCTATATTGGATTTCTTATTGCTTTTGCTGTCAAATCGCCGATTATACCCTTACATACGTGGTTACCAGACACCCACGGGGAGGCACATTACAGTACTTGTATGCTTCTAGCCGGAATTTTATTAAAAATGGGAGCGTATGGATTAGTTCGGATCAACATGGAATTATTACCCCATGCTCATTCCATATTTTCTCCCTGGTTGATAATAGTGGGTACAATGCAAATAATTTATGCAGCTTCAACATCTCTTGGTCAACGGAATTTAAAAAAAAGAATAGCCTATTCCTCCGTATCTCATATGGGTTTCATAATTATAGGAATTGGCTCTATAACCGATACGGGACTCAACGGAGCGATTTTACAAATAATATCTCATGGATTTATCGGTGCTGCACTTTTTTTCTTGGCAGGAACGAGTTATGATAGAATGCGTCTTGTTTATCTCGACGAAATGGGCGGAATGGCTATTCCGATTCCAAAAATATTTACGATGTTCAGTATCTTATCGATGGCTTCTCTTGCATTACCGGGCATGAGTGGTTTTGTTGCAGAATTGATAGTCTTTTTTGGAATAATTACCAGCCAAAAATATTTTTTAATGCCAAAAATACTAATTACTTTCGTAATGGCAATTGGAATGATATTAACTCCTATTTATTCATTATCTATGTCACGTCAAATGTTCTATGGATACAAGCTATTTAATGCTCCAAGTTCGTATTTTTTTGATTCTGGACCACGAGAGTTATTTGTTTCGATCTCTATCTTTCTGCCAGTAATAGGTATTGGTATTTATCCGGATTTCGTCCTCTCATTATCAGGTGAGAAGGTCGAAACTATTCTATATAATTATTTTTCTAGATAGTTTTCATGAATAAAACAAAAAATCAAAAAAGTAATCCTATGATTTTTCAATTGTTCGTTGTACAGTGAAAAAAAAAAGAAAGAAGTCTTTTTTCTTCTCTTAAGTTTAAGTTAAGTAAAAAAGAAAGGGTAAAAGAATTTAAAGTGAATTTTAATCAGACATTTTTTTTGGCTTTTGTTAGAACCTTTTGAATCAAGCAGTGGAGTGATTCAAAAGGTTCTTGACAGCTTACAATAAGTTTTCTTATATATACACTGTCCTATGTTAGTAGCTGTCCTATGTTAGTATTTCTTAGGCTTAGCCAGTCTCTTTATTCAATTAGATGTTAATGTAAATGAACCATAACTGTGTAAACCTATTCCTAATAGATTGACCCCAAAATAGCATATCCAAATTACAAGAAATCCCATAGAAGCCACAAGTGCGGAATTTACACCTTCCAAATTTGTATTTGTTCGGGTATGTAAATAAATCGCGAATACGGTCCAAGTAATAAATGCCCAAGTTTCCTTTGGGTCCCAATTCCAATATGCTCCCCACGCCTCATTAGCCCATACGGCTCCCGAAAGAATTCCTATGGTTAAAAAGAGAAATCCGAGACTAATAATACGATAACTCCAACGATCCAATTGTTGAGTCAATTGATACCTGTAATAATTTTTAGAAGAAAGAAAATAAGTGGTTAATAAAACATTGCTTCTTTCATTCATGTATTGGATTTCGCCAAAGCAAAATGACTGATTTAATTTTAATAAATTATTGTTTTTACCAATAATCTTTATGGTTTTTCGAAATGCAATGACTAGAAGAGCTACTGATAATAATGATCCACATAAAAGAGCTGCATAGCCTAATACCATCATACTTACGTGCATCATTAACCATTGGGATTGGAGAGCAGGCGCTAATATTGCGGATTGATGCATTTTGGTTAAAAGACCCGAAGTGGCAAAGCCTTGGGTAAAAATAACACTTGGTGCGGTTATTGCGCTTAAATCATTTTTACGCTTTTTAACATGGGAAACCATATGAATAAGGGAAAATCCCCATGAAAGAAAGATTAATGATTCATATAAATCACTTAATGGGAAATGTCCTGAATAAATCCAACGAGTGACTAATAATCCTGTTATACAGAAAAAAGTAATTGTCAGGCCCTTTTCTGCTGAATCATATAGTCCTACAACTTCATCGACTAATAAGAATAAGGTTAAAAAATGAATTGTAATTACAATTGAAACGACTGAAAAGGATATATGAGTTAATATATGCTCTAAAGTTGAAAAAATCATAAGAATTCTGAAAAAAGCGAGGGTTTCTAAATTTTATGGAATGGAAATCAGGAATTAAATTCATTATAGGACTTATTCTATCTCTTTTAGAATAGAAGATACTATGCCGCCACTCGGACTCGAACCGAGATGCTCTAGCACTGCTTCCTAAGAGCAGCGTGTCTACCGATTTCACCATAGCGGCTTGCTCGAAATCATAATAACCCATTTTTTATTCAATCGTCGAGATTGAAAGTGAAGAGGTCAATTCAATGTAAAAAAAATGTAAATTTTTTTTTAGTAAGCATTTAATTTAAATTGATGAATAAAAACTCCTTTACTTTAAATAGCAATTTGAAGGTTCAAAAAGAATCTTTATTATTTATTATTGATCGTTTTATTTAATTCTCCTTTTATTTATTTAATTATTAATTATTTAATTATTTCGTCAACAGAGATTTTGTAGTTTGTGTTTTCTTAAAAGGTAAAAGGAAAAGAGAACTCCTCTATTGTAACTAAACTAACTAGTTGTAACTTTACTTTAATTCATAAATAGAATAGAATTGAACAAAAAATGCTCTTTATCATTTTCATTTTTTAATGATTTATAAAGTTACAAAATTGAAACTTAATGGATTAGTTTCACCAACCCAGTTAAAGCTCTTATATATATGTGGTCCACTATAGATATAGTATAAATATAAAAATTATTATTTAATTATTTATTATTATAAATTGAATAGTATAAAAATAAAAAATTATTATAACACTAACATAACAAATGGGTGATGGGGAAAATAAGAATCCCCACCCCGGAAATGAAAAAAAAGATATTCAAAAAAGAAAACCTTTGTATCTTATTCGAGTTAAACCAATTCAGGTTACTCCAAATTTATTTGTCGTACAAAAAACTTTTTGAATTACCCGTAGAAAGAGATTTCGCTAATGAAAAAGCTTTCAACGCTGCCCAATATCCTTTCTTTTTCCAAACATTTTTTCGAATACGCTTTTTTGATGTAGAAGTACGTTTTTTTGGAACTGCCATTCAAAAAAAGGTTATGCAGTGCTATAGTTGGATGTCAAAGACATCTTATTTTTAAAACAAAAAAAAACGATCGGTCTCTTTATGTCATTATTTATCTATGCCTATAGATTTTATAGATTATAATTATCTATATACTACTAGACAAATTTCTATGAAAAAAATAGAGATGGAAAAATAACATAATTCTATTCTTGAACAAAAAAAACAAAAATAACCTTATTTTTTATTTATATTCCATACACTATCCAGAAAAAAAGAGGAATTCGTATTTAATTTATTGGTACCTTTCTTTTTTATATCTCTATTCAAATCTATAGGATAGATTCGGATCTATTATGACATATAAATTGAATTGATGAAATCAAAAAAACGTAAAAAAAAGTCCTTCATTTACCTATTTTTTTTGTCGTTCTACAGTTATAATTTATACATCTCCATTTATACATGAAAAATACATCAAAACAAAAAGTGTAAAACCACCATTTTCCCTATCTACCTAATAAAAAAAAAACAAACTTGAATTTTTTTCTATTAATTGGTAATTGGTCAAGCTCGAAGAGAGAGTATGCCCAATTTTCATTTTCAATCAAATTCGAATAAGACTCGTAGTTAATCTGTTAAAGGATACATAATTTTGAAAAAAAAAAGAATATTTTCATTTTAGTAATAGTCATTTTTTCCTTTAATTATATGTAAATGGAAAGAAAAGATCGGATAGTCAAGTTTCGAAATTTTTAACTATTTGAGAAACAGTAAAAGATTAAGAATAGAAAATTCCAATTAACTTTTTAACTTTGTAATATTTTTTTATTGCTCCCTTTCAATCAAAAGAGATAAGAGCTGGTGAATCAGAAACGATTAATTAAGAAAGAATAAGAAAAAAAGTTTTTATGGAGCATACATATCAATATTCATGGATCATACCTTTTGTGCCACTTACAATTCCTATTTTAATAGGAATTGGACTCCTATTTTTTCCGACGGCAACAAAAAACCTTCGTCGTATGTGGGCTTTTCCCAATATTTTATTGTTAAGTATAGTTATGATTTTTTCGGTCGATCTGTCTATTCAGCAAATAAATAAAAGTTCTATCTATCAATATGTATGGTCTTGGACCATCAATAACGATTTTTCTTTCGAGTTTGGCTACTTTATTGATTCACTTACCTCTATTATGTCAATATTAATCACTACTGTTGGAATTTTTGTTCTTATTTATAGTGACAATTATATGTCTCATGATCAAGGATATTTGAGATTTTTTGCTTATATGAGTTTATTCAATACTTCAATGTTGGGATTAGTTACTAGTTCGAATTTGATACAAATTTATATTTTTTGGGAATTAGTTGGAATGTGTTCTTATCTATTAATAGGGTTTTGGTTCACACGACCCGCTGCGGCAAACGCCTGTCAAAAAGCATTTGTAACTAATCGGATAGGCGATTTTGGTTTATTATTAGGAATCTTAGGTTTTTATTGGATAACGGGAAGTTTCGAATTTCAAGATTTGTTCGAAATATTTAATAACTTGATTTATAATAATGAGGTTCCGTTTTTATTTGTTACTTTATGTGCCTCTTTATTATTTGCTGGCGCAGTTGCTAAATCGGCGCAATTTCCCCTTCATGTATGGTTACCTGATGCCATGGAGGGGCCTACTCCTATTTCGGCTCTTATACATGCTGCCACTATGGTAGCAGCGGGAATTTTTCTTGTAGCCCGCCTTCTTCCTCTTTTCATAGTTATCCCTTACATAATGAATGGAATATCTTTGATAGGTATAATAACAGTATTATTAGGAGCTACTTTAGCTCTTGCTCAAAAAGATATTAAGAGGGGTTTAGCCTATTCTACAATGTCTCAACTGGGTTATATGATGTTAGCTCTAGGTATGGGGTCTTATCGAGCCGCTTTATTTCATTTGATTACTCATGCTTATTCGAAGGCATTGTTGTTTTTAGGATCCGGATCCGTTATTCATTCCATGGAAGCTATTCTTGGATATTCTCCAGATAAAAGCCAGAATATGGTTTTTATGGGTGGTTTAAGAAAGCATGTGCCAATTACACAAATTGCTTTTTTAGTGGGTACACTTTCTCTTTGTGGTATTCCACCCCTTGCTTGTTTTTGGTCCAAAGATGAAATTCTTAGTGACAGCTGGTTGTATTCACCAATTTTTGCAATAATAGCTTGGTCCACGGCCGGATTAACAGCATTTTATATGTTTCGGATCTATTTACTTACTTTTGAAGGACATTTAAACACTCATTTTCAAAATTATAGTGGCAAAAAAAGTAGCTCTTTCTATTCAATAAAACTATGGGGTAAAGAAGAGCAAAAAATGATTAACAGAAATTTTCGTTTATCTCCTTTCTTAACGATGAATAATAATGAGAAGCCATATAGAATTGGGGGTAATGTAAAAAAGGGGGCTCTTATTACTATTAAGAATTTTGGCTACAAGAGGGCTTTGTCTTATCCTCATGAATCGGATAATACTATTCTAGTCCCTATGCTTATATTGGTTCTATTTACTTTTTTTGTTGGAGCCATAGCAATTCCTTTTAATCAAGAAGGGATTCATTTGGATATATTATCCAAATTATTAACTCCATCTATAAATCTTTTACATCAAAATTCAAATGATTTTGAGGATTGGTATCAATTTTTAACAAATGCAACTTTTTCAGTGAGTATAGCTTGTTTCGGAATATTTACAGCATTCCTTTTATATAAGCCTTTTTATTCATCTTTACAAAATTGGAACTTACTAAATTCGTTTTCAAAAAGGGGTCCTAAAAGAATTTTGTTGGATAAAATAATATACTTGATATACGATTGGTCATATAATCGTGGTTACATAGATACGTTTTATTCAATATCCTTAACAAAAGGTATACGAGAATTGGCCGAACTAACTCATTTTTTTGATAGGCGAGTAATCGATGGAATTACAAATGGAGTAGGCATTACAAGTTTTTTTGTAGGAGAAAGTATAAAATATGTAGGGGGAAGCCGCATCTCTTTTTATCTATTATTGTATTTATTTTATGTATTCATTTTTTTATTAATTTTTTAATTTTAAATTTGAATTTTCAGAAAATTTGAATTTCTATTTCTTATTTTATTTATTTATTTTATAAATTTATAAATTGAATCCTTCTCT